TAATTCTATGAAATCCTAATGATTAATACAATAAAATATTTCTAGAAATCCCTTCCTTATTGAATGCAATGTTGAAAATGCAAGTACAAATTTTATTTGTATTTCATTAATTTTAATTTTTCCTAAAAAATATTCCATTAAATTGACTCCTTCAAGCTCGACGATTAAAAAAAAATCGGTTATTATGATTTTGAGTAAGCCGCCATGGTGAAATCGGTAGACACGCTGCTCTTAGGAAGCAGTGCTAGGGCATCTCGGTTCGAGTCCGAGTGGCGGCATAACATCTTTGAATTTTCAAAAGAATAAAATAAGTCCTATAATGAATTCAATTCCTTATTTTAATTCCTTCTCTTCTATATAATTATATAATTGAGGGAATCCCCCCCCCCCTTTTTTTTTTTTATTTATTTATTATGATATTTTCGGCTTTAGAACATATATTAACTCATATATCTTTTTCAGTTGTTTCAATTGTAATTATAATTCATTTGATAACCTTATTAATTGACGAATTCATTGAACTGTATGATTCGTCAGAAAAGGCCATGATAACCACTTTTTTCTGTATAACAGGATTATTAATTACTCGTTGGATTTATTCGGAGCATTTGCCAATAAGTAATTTATATGAATCATTAATATTTCTTTCGTGGGGTTTTTCCCTTATTCCTATAGTTCCATATTTTAAAAAACATAAAAATTTTGTAAGCGTAATAACCGCGACAAGTACTTTTTTTATACAAGGCTTTGCTACTTCGGGTTTTTTAATTAACATGCATCAATCCGAAATCTTAGTACCAGCTCTCCAATCTCAGTGGTTAATGATGCACGTAAGTATGATGGTATTGGGCTATGCAGCTCTTTTATGTGGATCATTATTATCAATAGCACTGCTAGTAATTACATTTCAAAAAATCATAAGAATTGTTGATAAAAGCAATAATTTAAATTTATTAAATCATTTATTTTCTTTTGGTGAGATCCAATATATACCGGAAAGAGTCAATATTTTAAGAAATACTTCAACTCTTTCTGTGAGAAATTATTACAGATTTCAATTGATTCAACAATTAGATCATTGGGGTTATCGTATTCTTAGTATAGGGTTTATCTTGTTAACCATAGGTATCCTTTCAGGAGCCGTCTGGGCTAATGAAGCGTGGGGATCATATTGGAGTTGGGACCCAAAAGAAACTTGGGCATTTATTACTTGGACCATATTTGCCATTTATTTCCATACTCGAACAAATAAAAATTTTAAAGGTTTAAATTCCGCAATTATCGCTTCTATCGGTTTTGTTATAATTTGGATATGCTATTTAGGGGTTAATTTATTAGGAATAGGACTACATAGTTATGGTTCCTTTATATTAAATTAACATCTAATTGAATTGAAAAAAAAGACCAAATACAACCATAAGACAGCCTAGCATATATATAATTAGGATAAGTTGTTGAGAACTTTTTGAATCCTTACATTACCTGATTCAAAAAGTTCTCACAAATGCCACACATATTTGGTTACAATTCAATTGATTTTTGAATTTAAAATGAAAAAAGTATTTTTTTTTCATTGTACAAAGATTTTGAAGTTTTCAAAATCATAAGAATGCTTTTTAATTTTTTTATTTATAAAAAACTACCTATAAAAAAAATTTGATAGAATAGTGTCAACCTTGTCAACTGATAATGAGAAAACAAAATCCGGATAAATACCAATACTTATTACAGGCAGAAGGATAGAGATCAAAACAAATAACTCACGGGGTCCAGAATCAAAATAGTTTGGGGCATTAAACAGCTTGTATCCATAGAACATCTGACGTAACATCGATAATAAATAAATAGGAGTTAATATAATCCCAACTGCCATTACAAAAGTAATTAGTATTTTTGGCATTAAAAGATATTTTTGGTCTGTAATTATTCCAAAAAATACTATTAATTCCGAAAAAAAACCGCTCATGCCTGGTAATGCCAGGGAAGCTAGTGATAAGATACTGAACATCGTGAATATTTTTGGCATTAGGGTAGCCATTCCACCCATTTCGTCAAGATAAACAAGACGTATTCTATCATAACTGGTTCCCGCCAAGAAAAAAAGTGCAGCGCCAATAAACCCATGTGATATTATTTGCAAAATGGCCCCATTGAGTCCCATTTCACTTATAGAGCAAATTCCTACAATTATAAAACCCATATGAGATACAGACGAATAGGCTATTCGTTTTTTTAAATTTTGTTGACCAGAAGATGTTGAAGCTGCATAGATTATTTGCATTGCGCCCACTATTATCAACCAAGGAGAAAAAGTAGAATGGGCATGGGGTAATAATTCCATATTGATCCGAACCAATCCATATGCTCCCATTTTTAATAAGATTCCGGCTAGAAGCATACAAGTACTGTAGTGTGCTTCTCCATGAGTGTCCGGTAACCATGTATGTAAGGGTATAATCGGCGATTTGACAGCAAAAGCAATAAGAAATCCAATATAGAATAGTATTTCCAGAGCTACAGGATATGATTGATTGGCTGATGTTTCAAAATTGAATGTTGCTTCATTGGAAGCATATAAAGCGATACCTAAGGCTCCTATTAATAAAAAAACGGAACTTCCTGCAGTATACAATATAAACTTTGTAGCTGAATACAGACGTTTCTTCCCCCCCCACATAGATAGAAGTAGATAAACAGGAATTAATTCTAACTCCCACATAATGAAAAAAAGTAGCAAATCCTGCGAAGAAAATAATCCTATTTGCCCACTATACATTGCTAACATCAAAAAATGGAATAATCGTGAATCCCGAGTAACTGGCCAAGCCGCTAAAGTAGCTAAAGTAGTTATAAAACCTGTCAGTAAAATAGGCCCTAACGAAAGTCCATCTATTCCCAATCTCCAATAAAAATCAAAACAATTGATCCATTTATAATCTTCTGTTAATTGAATTAATGGATCGTCCAATTGAAAATAATAAAAGAATGCATAGGTCATTAAAAGGAGTTCTAAGATAGAAATACATATAGTATACCATCTAATTACCTTATTTCCTCGATGAGGGAAAAAGAAAATTAAGGAACCTGCGGATATCGGTAAAACTACAAATATTGTTAACCAAGGAAAAGAATTCGTGGTAAAGACAAGATACATTTGGACCAGAAAAAACCCGTGCTCGAAAACTTAATATATTTTTTTATTTTTTTTTCAAGTACGGGTTTTTGGCGGTAAACAAAAAATCAAATGTATTCAAGTGGGCTTTTCTAGAAAGTATCAATACGCTAGACCCATGCTTCGAGTTGTTTCATGCCATAAATAAACTCGAACACTCAAGAAATCCGTTGGACAAGCGGATTCACATCTCTTACAACCGACACAGTCCTCTGTTCTGGGAGCAGAAGCGATTTGCTTAGCTTTACATCCGTCCCAAGGTATCATTTCTAATACATCAGTGGGACAAGCCCGGACACATTGAGTACACCCTATACATGTATCATAAATCTTTACTGAATGTGACATTGGATCTATAATTTTTTTTGAACGTGATAAATTTTCGATCTAGTAAATTTCTAAACGAATCATATTCATATATTTAAACACCAGATGAATCAATGATTTACCAGAATTTTTTTCTATTCAATTCCGGGTGGACTCATTCGCATTGCTTATTAGACAGAGTTAAGATACTTTACTTTAATTCATTACGTTTTACCAAACAGCCTGGATACATTACATATCATATATGTGAATTCAAATGGATGAATATTCTATTTTATATGATTAATACTACTTATTTATTTATTTAACAAATTTGATTGATTGATAGAGATGGATTTTCTATTACGATAAATTGACGACACTATAGCCGGACCAATAGCTGCTTCAGCGGCTGCGATAGATATAACAAAAATTGAGAAAATATTTCCTTTTAATTGGCGGCTATCAAAAAAGTCTGAAAATATTACGAAATTTATATTAATGGCATTCAATATAAGTTCAAGACACATAAGAGCTCTAACCATATTTCGACTTGTGATCAATCCATAAATGCCGATAGAAAATAAATAAGCACTCAAAACAAGCACATGTTCAAGCATCATCGACTCACTCCTTTTCGATTTATTTCAATATAAATTGAATATAAACAACAATTCAACATCAACATATTGGATTGCCTAGAATAAGAATATCACAAGTACAGAAAAAAGATATATTGGTAATAGATCGAATAAAAGAATTTATACATCAATCGTTTTCAAATAGAATTGTAAAGAAAATAGACGTGATAAATTAGAACAAAGTTGAATTTTAATTACGATTGCTAATTCTAAAGATTTATTACTGACGAGCCACAGCAATCGCACCTATCAAAGCAACTAACAGAATTATTGAAATGAATTCAAATGAAAGAAAAAAATCTGTTGATAAATGAATTCCGAGTTGTTGACCATTACTTATCAAATCTTGCTCTATAATCTGGTTTGCTTTTGTAGTCCAAATAATCCCGTACCACGACGTATCCAGAATAATAGTAATTAGTAAAACAAAAATACTTGTACAAACTAAAGAAGTAACCCCATTCCCAACAGTCCAAAGATTAAAATCTTTGTAATCTTCTGAACCATTCATGAACATCACAGCAAATAGAATTAAAACATTTATAGCTCCTACATAAATAAGAAGCTGTGCAGCAGCTACAAAATAAGAATTTGATAAAATGTAGAATAAAGATATACAAACAAGAAGGAATCCCAATGAAAAAGCAGAATAAATTGGGTTGGTAAGTAATACCACTCCGAGACCTCCTAATATAAGACCTAATCCCAGAAAGACTAAAAGAAAATCATATATTGGTTCAGATAAATCCATTGTACGGAAAATAAAAGATAAAACAATCGAATTCGTTATTTTTTCATGGACCTTGTTGATCCGACCAGGAAAACCTTATTTATCTTATATATAATGGGTTTCTATAATTGAATTCAACCCTAAGGGATATATGGAAATTACTAGAGAAATACAACTGTTGGACTAATCTCATTCTTTATTCTTTCTCGAAAAAGATAATTCAACACTCTAATTTGAATTTAGAAAAAAAAATTATAGCTATATTAAGAGATTTTCAATTCAAATTAAGCCGCAATATTATTCTATTATTCTTAAATCAAATTTAGTAATTATAAATTGTTCTTTAATCAAAAATCAAAGGGGGTTTGCCCACTTTTTTGAGGTGAATTCGAAATTGTGCGAATTGTATAATCATTAATTACTGACATTGGTAAACGACCTAAAGCAATTTGATTATAATTCAATGCATGACGATTATAAGTAGAAAGCTCATACTCTTCAGTCATTGATAAACAATTTGTTGGACAATACTCAACACAGTTACCACAAAATATACAGATTCCAAAATCAATACTGTAATTAAGTAACCGCTTCTTTCGAATGTCAGTTTCCAATTTCCAATCAACAACAGGTAGATTTATAGGACAGACACGAACACATACTTCACAAGCAATGCATTTATCAAATTCAAAATGAATTCGACCGCGAAAACGTTCCGAGGTTATTAATTTTTCATAAGGATATTGAATAGTTACAGGTAAACGATTTGCGTGGGATAAAGTAATCGTGAAACTTTGACCAATGTACCTTGCAGCTCGTATAGTTTGTTGACCATAATTCATGAACCCAGTTACCATGGGGAACATATCGCAAATCTCTATGAATAATTTTATGTTTGTTTCGTTCTCTTGTTTGAGACAAGTCGTAAATATAGAAAAATATTACTTTATAGTGAAAGGAGTTGGAAAGAGGTTGTTACTAATAGATTACCGAGAGAAATAGGTAAAAGAAATTTCCATCCAAGATTTAATAGTTGGTCCATTCTTAGTCTAGGTAAAGTCCATCTTGTTGTGATAGAAAGGAACAAAAACAGATATGTTTTAGCCAATGTAATAATGATATCCATTGTTGTTCCAAAGACTCCACCTACCTTTTTTCTTTCAAAAAACTCAGGAACAAATATGTACGGAATAGAGATATTCCAACCACCCAAGTAAAGAACTGTTACAAATAATGAAGAAACTAATAAATTTAGATAGGAAGCAATATAAAACAAACCAAATTTGATACCCGAATATTCGGTTTGATAACCTGCTACTAATTCTTCTTCTGCTTCTGGCAAATCAAAAGGTAATCTTTCACATTCTGCTAGGGAAGAAATGAAAAAAATGATAAACCCTATAGGTTGGCGCCACAAATTCCATCCCAAAAAGCCATATTTTGATTGTGCCTCAACTATATCAACTGTACTTGAACTATTAGATAATCATAGTCGTTGATAACATCACTGTTATCATCGCTATTTCAGAACCGTACGTGAGATTTTTATCTCATACGGCTCCTCGAAGGCCATAAATAAATCTAAGGAACGGATATCGTTTTATTTTATCTTGATATATTTGTAAGATAGATAGGACAAAATCTATCGAACGTTCCAAAATTCGACCAATGAAATTCTGTCTGTTATAATATTAAAAAAAATACGTCTGAATTCATCTCATCTTTTAAGAATTTCAATTTTTCTTTTTTGAGCAATAACTTAAATAATTAATTCAATAAAATACTCCTTGTAGAAGTGTCAATAGATATTTCAACTCATCGTTTTCTTTTTATTATTTATTACGAAAAGATTTTTTCTATTACGAATAAGGGTTAGACATTCCATTAGTTGATGAATTATGGCATGAGTTCAATTTCGATGATCGATTTATATGAATATGACTATAGAAAAAGAAAAGAAAGAGTAAAAAAAAAAGATCTTTTTTTATTGTAATTAGATTCTTTTTTTGTTCCTAGTCTTATTTCTTCAAAAAAAGGAAAGGATTATTTCGTTCCTGATAGTTAGTTTTTAATCAGCTGATGGAAGCATACTCGGGATCGGAATCGTGAGGAGTACTGCCGAATCATTTCTACCAATTTAAAGCCCCAAGTAATATTCTTTTTCTATTATTTCGATTATGTGGAAATACCTTTTTGATAATTAAAATAATCTCTATTACTAATCCTTTGTGTATTTTTGTGTTCCTAACCATCTACTTATTTTTTTGCTCAAATCGCCCGTTAGCATTATTACATATAAATGATAGTAAAAACTCAACAAGGTTGATTCTTTTGAGCCCGCTTCAAGCCCGGATGATTAATCAACCAATCTTGGGGCAAAAAATATTGTCTTCTTATGTTTATTGTTTATTTCTGTTTTACTCTTGTACATAGAAAATGAGTCTCAATTTTTTTACGGCAAATTTAGAAGCTGTTTTCTTTCACCCATATAACTATCCAGTTTAGTTCATCAATCCAAATCCAAATAATGAATAAAAAATGGAAGATATCTAGTCAATTAATTTTTCCATTTTCCTAAACAGATAAAAAGAAATAAATAGAAATATAGAAAATCTTTTCTTTCAACGAATCGCACGTAGAGATATGGATAATACACAGAGGGTTAATGGTATTTCATAACTAATCGATTGAGCGGCAGCTCGCAGACCACCTAAAAAGGAATATTTATTATTTGATCCATATCCTGCCATAAGAAGCCCCAAGGGGGCAATACTTGAAATAGCAATCCATAAAAAAACACCCATATTTAGATTTGCTAAAACAAGGTGATAACCAAAAGGAATTACTGAATAGCTTAATAAAGTTGATATGACTGCTATAGATGGCCCGATGTTAAATAAAAGAGTATCTCCTCTTGATGGAAAAAGATTTTCTTTAAAAAGTAGTTTCGTCCCATCAGCTAAAGCTTGAAGAACTCCCAAAGGACCAGCATATTCAGGTCCAATACGTTGTTGTATCCCTGCGGATACCTCTCTTTCTAACCATACAATTACTAGTATGCCTATCGTGATTCCCAATACAAGAATAAAAATAGGAACAAGCATCCACAAAATTCCATAGACCTCGTTTAAGGATTCCAATCCGGAAAAAGAATTGATAGCTTGTACTTCGGTTGTCTCAATTATCATTTTAACGATCAACTTCTCCCATAATGATATCTATACTCCCTAGTATTGTCATAATATCAGCCAATTTCATTCTTTTAACTAATTGAGGAAGAGTTTGCAAATTGATAAAACCCGGGGGGCGAATTTTCCATCTCCAAGGAAAAGCACTTTGATCCCCTATCAGGAAAATTCCCAATTCTCCTTTTGGAGCTTCAACTCTCATATAAAGTTCTTGTTTCGGCAATTCAAACGTAGGCGAAGTTTTTTTACTAATGAATCGGTAGTCAAAATGGTTCCAATCGGGATCTCTTTCTTTATCAAAATATCGGATTTCTAAATTTTCATAAGGTCCCCCCGGAATTCCTTCCAAAGTCTGTTGAATAATTTTTATGGATTCCGTCATTTCAGCAATTCGGACTAAATAACGCGCTAACGAATCCCCCTCTTTTTGCCACTGGATTTCCCAATCAAATTCGTCATAACACTCATAATGATCAACTTTGCGAAGATCCCATTGTACGCCGGAAGCTCGTAACATAGGTCCCGATAAACCCCAATTTATTGCTTCCCCTGTACCAATAATACCTATTCCTTCAACTCGTTCTAAAAAAATAGGATTGCGCGTAATAAGTTTTTGATATTCAGCAACTCTTGTTAAAAAATAATCGCAGAAATCCAAGCATTTATCTAACCAACCATGAGGTAGATCAGCTGCTACTCCTCCGATACGGAAAAAATTATGCATCATTCTCATGCCGGTGGCAGCTTCGAATAAATCGTATATTAACTCTCTTTCTCGAAAAATATAGAAGAAAGGAGTCTGTGTACCAATATCTGCCATAAAGGGGCCAAGCCATAACAGATGAGAAGCTATACGACTCAACTCCAACATAATTACTCTGATATAACTGGCTCTTTTAGGTACTTGAATATTTCCCAAATGTTCTGGCCCGTTTACTGTTATTGCTTCTGTGAACATAGTAGCTAAATAATCCCAACGTGTTACATAAGGCAAATATTGTATAATTGTTCGGTTTTCCGCAATTTTTTCCATTCCTCTGTGTAAATAACCTAATATAGGTTCACAGTCAATAACATCTTCCCCGTCTAGAGTAAGTACGAGTCGCAGAACACCATGCATTGACGGGTGTTGTGGACCCATATTGACTATCATGAAGTCGTTTTTTGTTGTCGGTACATTCATAGGGGTTTCCTCGATTCATTCTTGCATGAATTACTGAAAACGAAAAGAAGTTCATAAAAATTCAAGATCTGATAAATCAACTAATAAAATAATAATAAAAAAAAAAGACTCTTCAAATTAACGAATTTTTGATTCCCGAATATCTAAACGGCCAATTAATTCTTTATAACGTACTCTATTTTTCTTTGCCAAATAAGACAATAGTCGTTGGCGTTTTCCTAGAAGTTTCCGTAAACCCCTTTGAGATAAATAGTCTTTTCTATGCAATTTCAAATGGAAAGTAAGTCTTCGTATCTTATTAGTAAAACTTACTATTTGAAATTCAACGGATCCCTCCTTTTCTTCTTTGTCGTTTTGTGAAATAATTGAAATGAATGAAGTTTTTACCATAAAATGAAATCCCCCTCTCTTTTTAATTTTAAGATAATTTTATTGATCAGTAATAATAAATAACGAGATATTAAATAATAATGTCCGTTCCTTTTAATATGACAAATATACCTTTACTGAATTTTCAATCGTGGATATATCTGTATCCTTATAATACTGAATCGACTGGCATTATTGGTATCAAACCAATAACGATTTATACAAGCTAAATCTTCTAATCGATAGTTGGGCCAAAGAAAAAGCTTTAATTTAATTAATTTATTTCTATCTTTATTATCACTATCAAAATGTTTGCTTTTATCTACAATGTGATCACAGTTCTTTACGCTAGTACCGTTGAAATCTTTGGCATTTATATTAATATCTTTATCTTTTTTATTTTTTGAATTCAAAGAAATTAGAATTCTCAATTCTCTACGATGTTTAGGGGATAAAAGATTTTCAAGAACAAATAAATCATAATCATTTTTGTCCCCATTTCCAGTTATCTTTTGATGTCTTTCAATAGTAGATTCATCCAAATTCTTTTTATCAACAAAATATTGCTCTCTGTATCTTTGATTAATTTGCTGTTTGCTCTTATGAATCAATAAAAGACTTATGGTTTGATACATAATAGATTTTCCATCATTTTTTACCGACAGACGGGTTGGTTCGATAATCAATATTCCCCCTTTTATCAATTCTGTAAAAATTAAATTTTTCTGAATCGTCAGAATATCTAAACTCAATTCCCCTCTTTGAATAGAGGATATAAAAATTTCTCGTGGATTTGCCAGCCTAAGCAAGAGACAATAGACTTTGATATTATTGATTAGTTTTTTATTTAAAGAACCATCCCACCGTAATTGAAAGCCTAAATACCTTTTTTTGAAGAAATTAAGTTTTGCTTCCTTATTCCTTTTGGATTTACCTTTTTTCATGTCGGATCCTGCATATTCTTCTTTAACATCCTTTTCTGGATTTGCAAAAATTGATCTAAGATCCGCTTGGTCTTTTGATTCTTTTTGTTCATGGTTTCGATTCTCTAATTCAATAGATTTTTTTTCATTTGATGATAGAGATATAAAAAAATTTTTATTGTTCTTTCCGTTGATTTTTTTATTTTTATTGTGACTGACATTTGCATTTTCATTCAACTTGAAATTGAAAAGAAGTAAATTTATTGGTACCGCCCATGGTTTTTTCTTATATACGTTGTAAAGTATTACAAATTTTGGAAAGAACCAACGTTCTAGTTCTAAATTTGATATGGGACTTTTTAGTATTTCGTCATCGTCATTCATTCCCATCCAATCAAAAGGTTTTTTTTTTTTATTGGATGAATTAACTTCTTGATTTGGGCAAATCGTAAGAAAGAAAAGATCTTTATTATCAAATTTATCAATTATTTGATGTAGATTATTTCCAGTCTTAGTATTATTTTTTGTTCTAGTATTGATCCAGGACTCAATATTGGCCTTCTTTCTAAGACAAAAATGGAGAATTCTCCAATCAAAATATTTTCTGTCCGGGTTTTTCTCCATATTGATAATATCATCTTTTCCTAGATAATTGTTGATAGAGATACCTTCCAACATATCAAATACTTTGCTTTTTTTTTTATTTGTCTTGTAATTAGAATAAATTTCTTGCTTATTATTGACTTGTAATGGTAATCGATAAATGGATGAGTCTTTCTTATCTTCAGAATTAATAAATTGATACGAAAAAAGATTAAATTTATAGTATTTTTGAAATTTTTCTTTTCGTTTTTGGTTTGGTAATGAATCTATTTCAAAACTTTTTTGTTTTTCGTAATTAATTACTTGGTCTTTTTTATATAAGTTCCATTTGTTTAAATCTTTTTTTTGAACTATACCTCGCTGAGTGATTCTAATTCGCCATTTTTGTGGTATTAATTTGTACCAGTAAATTTGAGATAAATTATATTTATATTGATAATGGCTCTTTAACCAGTTTTTCCATTGATTCATTACAGAATTTCTAAACCTAAAGTTTGTATCTTTTAATTTTGATTGAAATAATCCTTGGGCTCCAAAATAACCTTTTATTTCATTTTTCAGAAAGGGAAATGCTTCGTGATATTGAAGGACAAATCGTAATTTATATAAGTTAATAACTTGAGTTTGTGATAATTTAAAAAATACATATGCTTGTGACAAAGAGGCTGCTGCGTCAGAAAAAATATGTAAATTATTATTAATAAGACTACCATTACTATAATTAAATGACTTTTTTATAATTGAAATAAAATGAATTTGATTTTTATTTGTTTTATCAATTCTTTTAGGATTTTCTTTATTATTGTAAATGTATTTATTAATAGTTTTTCTTGTTGATTCAAAAAAAAACTGTATATTGATCCTCAGAATCTTAATGATAACTAGAAGAATATCTATATATATTCTTTCAATCAAAATTTTTGTAAAAAAAGATGATTTATGCACTAATTGAGCATTGCTTCGCTGTAATATCCGCGAAATATTTTTTAATGATTTTAAGCTTTTAGCATTGGAACTTAGTTTGTTACGACTATTATTTATCTTTGAAATTATAACACCTTTTCTCTTTTCTTTTGTAATTTTTTCTATTTGATTTCTGATTGTCCTTGTTCTGACATTCAGATCTTTCATTTTTTTTTTTTTCAATGAATAATTTATCCAATCCATAGTTGGAATGGACCTTTTATGGCTCGTTTGAGTAATGGTTGTCGAATCTTTTTCGTTTTTAGTTTCATTCAATTCATATATTTCTCTAAATCCAAATAATGGGCTTTTTGATTTTGAAAGTTTATTTATTTTTTCTTTTAAAATTGTTAAACCCAGAAAACTATTTTTTTGAAACTTTAGAATTTGTTTTCTAAATTTTTGAAAGATAGGTTCAAAAG